TATCCATATCGAAAGTATTTGAATAAAATCATAAGAATATGTATACTGTACACCTTAATTTTATTATGTTATTTCCTTGGGATTGTAGTTCAATTGGTCAGAGCACCGCCCTGTCAAGGCGGAAGCTGCGGGTTCGAGCCCCGTCAGTCCCGATGGATCCAAATCCAATATCCAATAAAAAAATACATCAATTCATCCTTCCATATTTATGTTCGGTGAAAGGGAGTACAAACAGTAGAATTTCATTGCTAACAGGAATCTCTTTTCTTTGTTATTTTTTTGAATTTCTTCTATTGTTTGTAACCAATGGTAAGTGGAAAAGTGGTTAGATGATACTTCATCAAATGATTGTACAAGGAGGGCGCTAATTTTTATATTATAAAAATAGAAAAGAATGAAAAATAGAAATAAAAAATAAAGTAAAGAAGTAAATGGATTTTTGATTGTATCAAAATTGACTTTGGAATTCGGTATGGATAAAAGATCTTCCTATGTTATACTATTCAATTCTTGACGATGAATCAATTTGTCAGATATTGTTATTCATGATATTGATCCGATTCGATTATATCTCGATGTAATTCATCCCATTGAATTTACAGACAAAAGATTTATCATCTCTATGGGATTAAATCCCGAGTTATTGCGAATTAAAGAAAAATGAAAGGATGAAATTATGGAAGTAAATATTCTCGCATTTATTGCTACTGCACTGTTCATTCTAATTCCTACTGCTTTTTTACTTATAATATACGTAAAAACAGTAAGTCAAAGTGATTAATTTGAATTAAACTTGTGACTCTTTAGTTCTTATCACTGATTAAAGAGAAGAAATAAAATAAAAGGATTCAAATTTCACGTTTTAAATGAGATGATCGAACTAGAATCAGCAGTATTCTATGAGAGCAGTATTCGATGAGATACTAGATAGTATGGTAGAAAAATATTTTTCTACCATACAATACTAGTATTGTTATTTACTTTATAAAGTTTGCTGTAGGACGATACAGGTTAATTTAATATAATATATATCAATGAGATTATTATCTTCATATATAGGTATCAATTCCATATATAATGTACATAGTGCCATGTCCCAATTCTATTTCTTTGCTTCATCCATTTCTATTTGATTTGTGTTGATTCCAATCAATTTGAAATAATCGAAAGACCACTCTTACTCTTATGATTCTAATTCCTAGATTTCTTATCTTTTTTAATTTAATATGAATTTCGATATACATTGAAAGAAAGAAAGAATCAAATCAATGAAAGAAAAGTGGATATGGGTATAATAAAAGAAAATCAAGTAATCTTCTTGTTAGCATTCCAACAAAGAAGTAATTAATTGACCAGTTGACAAAGGATCCAGAGGTTCCATGGGAACCTCTTCGGATTTCGAATTTCGAAAAGGATTAATAAACCTCACCGATTTTAACCTTTCAACCATGATATGAAATCAAAAAAGAGACCAGCATAAATAATATTTTAAATAAAATATTTAAAATAATAAAACACAAATGGTAAGTGCGCAATATGTGACTTGCCCAAAGACAATATTTTCTTATGTGTAGTATCTCCTTGGACAACCGCTACGTCTATGTTGTTTTTCGTAAAGTCTATGTTGTTTTCCGTAAAAAAGTGTATCGACGTACAGAACTATTTTCTTTTCTCTTTGAAGAGGAAAGAAAAAGAAGGAAAAAAATAACAAAGAAAAAGTAAAGTATATAGTAATAAAAGGTTTCGTTCTTACTCATTGTCACTATAAGAAGATTTATGAAGAATTCGATTGAAAAAGATTTCATACCATTTGGAGTACTTTTACTTTCGAAATAGGAACATAGGAATAATTGAAATCTTTGTTTGATTGAAAGAGTTCATATATTATTTGAAAGAGTTCATATATTATTTATAGAATACATTACTCCACTAGAATCCAATACATATAACTTCGAAATGAAAATATTTTCAAATTCAATTTTGAAATTGAAATAGTAAATTAAAAAATAGTCTTTGCAGAACGATCTATAAAAAAAATTGATACAGTTTGATTCCTAAACTCAATTAGTAGTACTTCTAGAGTCCACTTCTTCCCCATACTACGAGTGAAAGGGAAAATGTAAAGACTACCATTAAAGCAGCCCAAGCGAGACTTACTATATCCATGTAAATTATGTCCTCGATCTCTATGAAGGAATTATTCAATTATTGTTCACTAATAATAGTAGAATTACCAGCGAAGAGTCAAAAGGGAGTTCTGATCCAACACCATTGATGAAACAATCCAATAAATCCAATTAGACCAAGTTCTAATGATTATACTCGAAGATTTCTAGTATAATCGGAAAACATTAAGTACAAGCAAAATACGTAGAGACAACCTTTGACGTCTCAGAAGTATCAAAGGAATGTTATGTTAATAATATGTCAGAATAATAAGACCCGTTCTTTCTTTTGTCGCCGTTAAGTCTTAAGTCAAAAGTATAAAAAAATATAGAATCAAGATAGATCATTATCTATCGCATACCCCTATTTTTATTTCTTTATTTCTTTTCGATTTTTCCCATTTATTTGATCTCAATCTTACCATCTTCGATTGTCACTATGAACCAATCGAAAACGTCCTATTACGTTCTTGACTCAAGATTATCAAAAATTTAAAATTGATTTTTGTACTTTAGTTAAATTAAAACTTTAATATAGAATATATAAATTAAGTAAAAATATATAAACTAAAAGCATATATAAATAAAGTTAAAGAAAAAGCCAATTATCCATTCAATCGAATTAATTACTATTGAATGATTGAATGGATGTCAGAGTACTCATATTCATATACTTTCATGAGTATGTATACAAAGTATCTTCTGCTCTTTCCGCAACTAAGAATTTAATTAGATTCTCCGTCCGTCTATCCAATCTAATTCAAGACCCAGTCAGTAGACACTACATTAGTAGTGAAAGGGCTATCATATCAAAATTTACCAGTTCTTTTTCACGACTATAATCTTTTCTTAACCTCTAGCGAAAGGATTTAAAGTATTTAAAGCATTTGATTAGAGTAGAACCCTCCCAGATACTTAAGAATCAAGCAAGTATCCAAAGTCCTTTTCCTCTGCTGGAAAAAAAAGATTTTTCAAGTTATATCAGCAAAACAAAATAAGGTATTTCGATTCTTTTATTGATTAGGCGACACCCGGATTTGAACTGGGGAAAAAGGATTTGCAGTCCCCCGCCTTACCGCTCGGCCATGCCGCCAAAACGATCTAAAATATATGACAAAATCTCCCCTTTTGCTTTTTTTTATTGTACTTGTATTTTGAATCCCGTTTTCTTTAATACCTTTCCTAAAAGAAAACCTTCCTTTTGTGTTTGTAAGGGATCAATCCTTTTGATTGATTGTATCTTAAAATCGCGAATATCTAAAGACTTTCTTTCCCCTTTCTATTGAAAAAGAAAACAAATAGAGTTTTCAGTCACAAAAGAAAAACAAAAATTCAGGACAAATTTGAACCATTAACTATTGATTGTAAATTCATGAACGATTCTTGAATTTGAATCTAAAATTGCGTTTCCCTAATGATATAAGAAAATTGAAATTGATAAGGATCTTTTTTTCAATAAAAAAGATCCTTATCAATTTCAATTATAACAGCAATTATGGATATATGTAAACCCTATAACATAAATTGTTACACAAATATTATCTAATCAGGTATCTTATCTGTATAAGATGTCTATCGGTAATTTTCAAGAAATTATCGTGCTTCAATTTTTACAATTTATCTTTTATAGATTTAATCTATAAAAGATAAATTCTTATAAAGCATGACAGGTGCAGTTCCGAATAACGAATAAAGCTATAATATAATAAAAAGAGGGGCGTATATAGATAGCTGTAGTTATATCTGCGCATGTTTAATAAATAAGAGCCTTTAATTACTATTACATTACTATTACTTTTTACTTACACATTTTTACCTATTTTTTTTGAACAATTGAATCCACTAAAAAGTTAAGTGCTAAAAAAAGAAATTCTATGTTGTTTATGATTATTATGTCTTTATTATGTCTTTATCGCATTATCTCATTGAACAGATCAAATGCTGAATACGTTTATGGTATTCAATTGGATTGGGATGCGGAATATCATAATAATGGTAGAAATTGAATCACTTTTTGTTTTGATTTTTTATACAAAACTCCCTAATTCTAAGTGGAATTTAGCAATTCCTTTTTGTTTGTATTTGTTGCAAATTCCGATTAGGTAAGATTTTATGTGACTCAGTAAACAGAATATAAATTCCATCATTGCTATATTGATCCATATGATTTGATGAAGAATGAGTAAATAATGGGATTCTTTTTTCTATAAATATAAACGGGAAATAAAAAAAGATGCTTGGGGGTGGAAATGAGGAAATGTCTACAATACCCGGATTTAATCAGATACAATTTGAAGGGTTTTGTAGGTTCATTGATCAAAGCTTAACGGAAGAACTTTATAAGTTTCCAAAAATTGAAGATACAGATCAAGAAATTGAATTTCAATTATTTGTGGAAACATATCAATTGGTAGAACCGTTGATAAAAGAAAGAGATGCTGTATATGAATCGCTCACATATTCTTCTGAATTATATGTATCTGCGGGATTAATTTGGAAAACCAGTAGGGATATGCAAGAACAAACTATTTTTATTGGAAACATTCCTCTAATGAATTCCCTGGGAACTTCTATAGTAAATGGAATATACAGAATTGTGATCAATCAAATATTGCAAAGCCCCGGTATTTATTACCGGTCAGAATTGGACCATAACGGGATTTCGGTCTATACCGGCACCATAATATCAGATTGGGGAGGAAGATTAGAATTAGAGATTGATAGAAAAGCAAGGATATGGGCTCGTGTGAGTAGGAAACTGAAAATATCTATTCTAGTTCTATTATCAGCTATGGGCTTGAATCTAAGAGAAATTCTAGAGAATGTTTGTTACCC